CTCTATACTAAAAAAAAAGACTACTTCGGGGAATTACGTCGCTCTTTGATTTGAAGAATAAAGCCTACGAGCTCTCTGTTTTATGGCAGAGATCTCGCCACGCCAAGGAACCTAATCGCAATGGATCGAAGCCCTCCTTTTCCTTCCTAGTGAAATTCTATCTCTTTCTTACTTGGGAAATTGTGGTCGACCCCGACTAGATGGCCTGGGCCTGAAGAAGGACAGGCCTTGTGACTTATCTAGTCAGACATGAAGTAGAATCGACCCGGAGAGAGTGGGCAAGCTACCCCTGCCATCTGACCACCCTGCTACCCGGGGATGAGAGATAGATTGTTCCGTTCTCACTCAAACCATTCAGCTTCGGCTGAAGACGTCACACCTCGCGGCGGATGGCACCTTTGGAAAAGAACTAAGAAAACTCCTTAAAGAGAGAAAAGTAACTCTTTTATTTTATAGCGGGTCGACCCTAAAAAGAAGCGAAACTTATTGCTGCAATCTTAGTGTCGTTCGGTACAAACTTCGATGTCAACAAGCTCTTATTAGCAGGCCTGCGGGAGCGGTGAGAGAACTTTCCATCATTGGAAAACTGGTGGGTGCATTCCAGCCAGTCGTATTCCTCTTTTCTCTTTTGATCCACTTGCCCGGGAGGGAGTATTCTGGTTACGGCTAGAAAGTTTGCCCGGGAAGAAGCTTCGTAGTGGCATTCCTCCGACGAGCTACCGCCGAATAATAAAGCCCAAAAGCTTTTCACTATCAAAAAGAGGGCATATAGCCCGAGTCCTGAATACAGGAAAGACCGATTACGACTGTTGCAAGAGTTAATACCCTTTCCGAGGGAATCATACTTTTAGAAAAGGAATTCCACATAGCGAATGGTTAACTGCCAGCCTCTAACTCCTCCGTCTACCAGGAGGAGAGATCTTTCATAGCATATCGAAGAGACCAAGCACCGAGATGAGCCCAAAGCAAGCAACAAAGGATGACCGGGCGACTCTTCTAAAGCTTTGGCTTGCTTCTTAAGCCAATAAGTCCTGTGCCTGGTAGGTGAAATCCGTCTGCCCCTTACCTGTCCATTCAAGCCTTTCAATATCTCGTCTGGCCCTGTCTTCTGTCGTACTCTCCTCTATCGAGAATTGCTTTCTCGCAACTGTCCTGTGGAAAACGGATGACACTCTTCTGGTAGCCGTTGTTTGCTTCATGGGTTTCAGTATCCTTTGCTTGGTTAATTTCTTCCCGCTCTACTGACCTTAACTACTATACTAACTAATAAGGCAAGCTAAGGTTATGGAAGAACATTGTATTATTTTACGGTTGACCTGGAAGATTAAAGACCCATTTGCGTGCGCATCGAGTGATGATAAAGCTTGTCATCCCTCTAATGGTTGCCTCTAAGCACTTCGATTCTCTTTCCGTACTGCTGAGTAAGTAACTCTCTTCCCTAGTAGCTCATCCCGCTCATCTGCTAAAGCCAATTAGAAGGAAGCTAAGCAAAACCCCTTAAGAGCTAAAAGGAGAGTTAGCATAGACTTAGGCAAGAAGTCAAGAAGCTTTGGCAAGCTACATCTCAAAGAAAGAAGTCTAAGTCCCGGGGACTAGCGATAACAACGGACGTTAATGCTCTAGTTCTATCATCCGCTCTCTAAGGATAGGAACTTGTAGGGTTAACAACTCAGATAGGAATTCCAACTACAAACAAAATTCAGGACAGTGCAGACATCTCTCTGATAAAGAAGTTGCAGAGCGTTTCCCAGAATACGCTCCTATATACGCTGCAAAACTAGCTAGAGAAAGCCAAGACGTGACGGGTCGATGCTGGTAAATCTAGTACTCCTTCAGAGGCCATGCTCATGATGACAGAAATCATGAAAGAGCAAGGAGGTCGTGAGTAAAGGCGCAAATTGACCAAAGCTATTGAGAACTCAACTAAGGCTATTCAGGGATTCGAAAGAAGGAGGAAGATCATAACAAAGACGTACTTATGCGCCTTGAGAGGTTAAACGTGGACTCCCAACGGGGTTCAAAGGAATCTGAATTTGTTGTTGAACAACAAATCCCAAAGGAGTCTGAAAACGTGTCCTGATGAAGAATTACGGATGGAGTCACCTCCTAAGAAGTCTGCAAGCCTCTTCAAAAGGGGATGGAACGCGTATTAGTTTTGTAGCAGCCAAGAGTACAGGCAAACTACCTGTTGGTGAAGCTACCATCCCTTCTAAAGAACAGATAGGTCTCACCTACGGACCGCTACTTCGTAGCCTTATGTGGCACCAACATTTAAGGAAACTCCTAAGAAGAATGGAGGGGTCAAGATCAATGAACCAGGGTCCAATTCTTCTGCTAAGAAGGACAAACAAGCAGTCAAGCCTCCTGTTGTTACTACTACTACTACGCCTAAGAAGATTCAAGTACCGAAGCTTGTTCCTGTCAAGAAACCAAAAGAGATGAGGGTGGCCTCTGATGATGAATATGATGATGAGTCAGAGCCTGAACCTGAAGAAGAGGT